TGAAACGAGGTCCTCGGTAACGAGACATATAAAGGCTCCTTTTTGATTCACTTTCATTTGACAAAAAAATATAAATTCAGACTGAACTAAAGGATCAGCAAAACAAAACTCAATAAAATCAATTTTATCAAAATTCGGATTTTTTGTATATATAGGAAATTCAAGTAAAAACTACATTTTCCAAATTTTCCAATTTCTTCTGTAGAGATCTAATTGTTCTAGTCAACTTTTTTATTCATAGCTATAGCTGCAAGTTACCATGACATAATAGATTGGTGACCCTACATTTAGAGAAAGTGAGAGTAGAGATTTTCAATCATCGAAAGAAAAAGAGCCGGCTATCGGAATCGAACCGATGACCATCGCATTACAAATGCGATGCTCTAACCTCTGAGCTAAGCAGGCGGATATAAAAGCAATACTGTATAGGAATACAGTAAACTTGGGATCTTAGTTATTACCTAGTGATTCTTTTCTTTTTTTCTTTCATTTCTTGATTATTGAAATTTATTCTATTTCTTAGTTATTAGTTATATATTTTAGATTCTATTTAGATCTAGATAAATTAGATATTGAAATAGAAATTAAATTCCATATATATGAAATATGAAAAAAAAAAAAATGAAATTCAAAAATATTAGATAGAAAATCCAAAAAGAATTTACATTCATTAAAGAAAATATGAGATTTAAATTATTATATTAATCTATTTATATAGGAGAATCAATATTATTTAGAATGAGATTATATATATATTTTTTTTTTTCATTTATTATTTATCATATTAATAATTCAATACAAGAAATAAAAAAAAAAGAATGAATATTGACCGTTCCACTATTTTAAATAGTACTGTAAAAATGGATAATGAGGAAAGGGATAGATATATCCCACATATATCTATCCATATTGAATTGCGGATACATCAATGATAGAATCATTCGGATTGAAACAAATAGGAATCATTACCTAATGAATTCCTTAGTGACAAAATCAATGAAAGAGGTGGATAGAATTACAAATGGATTCTTTTTTCAAAGCAAGGGGGATATGGCGAAATTGGTAGACGCTACGGACTTGATTGGATTGAGCCTTGGTATGGAAACCTGCTAAGTGTTAACTTCCAAATTCAGAGAAACCCTGGAACTAAAAATGGGCAATCCTGAGCCAAATCTTAAAAAAAAAAAAAAATGGAAAATGAGAATAAAAAGAGATAGGTGCAGAGACTCAATGGAAGCTGTTCTAACGAATGAAATTGACTACGTTAGATTAGTAGCTAAAATCCTTATATCAAAAGAAAGGATAATCTTATATACCTAATACGTACGTCTAGATACTGACATAGCAAATGATTCATCGCATTTCTTTCTTATTTATATCACATCTGACTATTATCTTATATCTTATCTACTATGTAGTATATTAGTAGATAGTATAATAGTATAATAGTATAATAGTAGAAGTGTATTAGTATGAGTATAGAATAAGGTTCTATAGAAACCCCCTATTTCTATTCTATATTGATTAGAATTATAGACTATGAAAAATTGAAGAGTTATTGTGAATCAATTCTCATTGAAGTTGAAAAAAGAATTGAATTCCAATATTCAGTGTATTCAGTGATCAAATTATTCATTCCAGAGTTTGATAGATCTTTTGAAGATGAATCGGACGAGAATAAAGAGAGAGTCCCATTTTACATGTAAATACCAACAACAAAGAAATTTAGAGTAAGAGGAAAATCCGTCGAATTTTAAAATCGTGAGGGTTCAAGTCCCTCTATCCCCAATAAAAAGCCCATTTTACTTCCTCACTCTGTTCTTTCACAAATGGATCCGAATAGAAATTTTCGTATATTCTTCCAATTGCAATCCAATGTAATTTGTATAGATACAATACCTGCACAAATTAACATATATGTTCAAGGAATCAAAGAAAGTTTTCTTTTTGAATATCTAAGAAATTAAGGGGGCTAGGTCCAATTTGTTAAGACTGCCTTTTTTAGTTCTTTTCATTGACATAGATACAAGTACTCTGCTAGGATGATGCACGGAAAATGGTCGGGATAGCTCAGTTGGTAGAGCAGAGGACTGAAAATCCTCGTGTCACCAGTTCAAATCTGGTTCCTGACACGTGAATAATGTATTGGATAGATATTCATACCTCATACAAATGAAATTCATTTAGACGGGTCGGAATAGACATTCTTTACTTTCTTTTTCATTTTTTCATCTCTGTTTATACTTAAAACAGTATGTTAAATTTTCGTATATGTATATATCAAGAGCTAAAAAGATTCAATCAAAGAGTGAAAGGATAGAAAGAGAAAGGATGTATTTCAGACACAGTACAAAGAAACTCCGATTCTTTTCATTTTGCATTTCGTCTTTTTATTTCATATTTTTTTGTCACTCTTGCTCAAGTGACTTTCTGGGATCCCCACTAAGTGATGCGCGCGGTACAAAGTTTATCGTACAAAAATTTTTTGAGTCACCCTATT